TGTGAAAGGGGGGGACAGGGAGCAGAATTTCATTCCCAAGGGGGTTCTTTTTTCTTTCCTTTGCCGTTTCGCATTTCTCATCAAACAAATAGGGGAATTTTCATTACTTCAACTAGTACCGATTGGTAGGAGAAAGACATATGTAGATTAGTACAATTATTAGGAGCATTATAGTTATTAGTATTCCAAGAGATACTGAGCCCGCTTTTTCGATTGCTCCCGACCCATGTAATGGAATAGAGGACTTTATGTTTCTCGGGCGCACATACACAAATGGAATTCATTTCTTGTACAATACAAAATGAAATTCACATAATTCCCCTGATAGAATACTTTTCCAGATTAAACAATCTCCCCTTATGGCTCCGGTTTTGTTTGTCTAACCTCAATTACTAATGTGAAGTAGTGTAGTGATTCACGTTGAAAAATCTATTTCATTTAAATTGCACACTGAGCTTTTGATATATGTGTCCCAGTACTAGTAACCTACGGAAGGAGGGTAAAAGAAAGATAAAGATCATCCCACCCCTTTAGCAAGGGCATGCATATTTTTTTTCCTTCCTTTTTTCTATTTTTGGGGGCTCATCGAAGAAAGAACAAACCCTAAACTAAAATAGTGAATTTGATGTAATATTGCATCTTTTATCCCGGGACTCATCTTTATCACATTTCTTTGTCTTCCAAGAAAACTAGATCATTAAAAAAACGGAATTTAGAACGTAACTCCTTTCTTTTTCCACTTCGCTTCTATTGTTTGTTGGGGGTTTGTGACTAATGGAAACGAACGGGTGGTCAGATGATACTTCATCCGATGATTGTACAAGGAAGACGTAAGGTAGGTTATAGAAAAGTAAAGAACAGAAATGATAAATAAAGGAATTTTGGATTGGGCCAGGAATCACATTTTGGATTCGGTATGGATAAAAGATCTTCCTATGTTATACTATTCAATTCTCGACGACGAATTGATTTGATAGCTCAGATATTGTTATTCATGATATTGCTCCGATTCAAGATCATCGAGAGGTAATTCATTTATTGAAGTGACAGGCGAAAGATTTATCATCTCTATGGGATTAAATCCCGAGTTATTGTGAAGTAAAAAAAAAACGATGAGATTATGGAAGTAAATATTCTTGCATTTATTGCTACTGCACTGTTCATTCTAATTCCTACTGCTTTTCTACTTATCATTTACGTAAAAACAGTCAGTCAAAATAATTAATTAATTTGAATGAAACTTGACTTCTGAGTTCTTATCAATGGTTGAAGAAATCAAATGAAAAGGATTCCAATTTCACGTCTTAAATGAAATGAGCGGACTATAATCGGCAGTATTCTATGAGATCCGATAGTATGGTAAGAAAGAAATGGATGAATCTTTCTTTCTACCATACTATCTATTAGTGTTATTGTAGTGTATAAAGTTGTACTTTCTAATAAAGATAGAGGCTTAATATAGATCAATCTACAATATTATCTTCATATATGTAGATATCAATTCAATTCAATATATGCAATTGACGTAGGACCCAATTCTATTTCTTTGATACATCTATTTGTTCCCATCAATATGAAATACCCGTCTTACTCTTATAGTTCTAATTTCTAGATTTCTTATTATTTACAATATGAATTTCGGGATCTATTGAAAGAATCAAATCAATGAAGGAAAAATCATATGGGCATATGTTCATAAAATAAAGTCGTTTTTTTTAGCATTCCGACGAAATAATTGATTGACCCATTGACAGGAGTTCTATGGGCATTTCTTCGGATTTCGAAAAGGAATAAAAACCTCACAGATTTTTAACGCTTGAACCATGGTATGAAATGAGTCGATACAATAGAAATTCTATTTCGAAAATAATAAAACAAGCGGTAAGTGCGCAATATGTGACTCGCCCAAGTCAAGATCTTATTATGCATAGTATCTCGTTAGACAACCACTATATCTATATTGTTTCTCATAGAAAGTGCGTATACACTTAACAAAACGACTTCTTTTTTAAACAGTAAAGAAAAAAAGAAAAAAGGGTCGGGTCTTCCTCAGTATCCATATATAATTATGGTAAGAGCCCGGTCATTGAAATAGAAAAATTAGGAAGAATTAGGTTGGAATAAATTTACTATTATCTGTATCCCTTTCCTTTCGAAATACAAACACGGGAATTATTGAAATATCTCTTTGATTGAAAGAGTATTAGTCATATAATACATTACTCCACTAGAATCCAATGGAATTTCGAAATGAAAATCTTTTTTTTATATAGTTCAAAACGCGTTGCAGAACGATCTATAAAACAATTGATAGAGTTTGATTCCTCCACTCAATTAGTAGTAGCTCTAGAGTCCACTTCTTCCCCATACTACGAGCGAAAGGGAAAATGTAAAGACTACCATTAAAGCAGCCCAAGCGAGACTTACTATATCCATGTGAATTATGTCCCCTATCTCTATGAAGGAATTATTCCATTATTGCTCATTAATAATAGTGGAA